AAGAATTGCAGATGAATCTACAAAAAGAATTTTATTGTGTGAACCGAAAACTTAACATTGCTATCAAAAGAATTCCAAAACCTTATGGAAACCCTACTATTCTGGCAGAATTTATAGCCGACCAATTAAAGAATAGGGTTTCAGTTCGCAAAGCAATGAAAAAGGCTATTGAATTAACTAAACAAGCAGATACCGAAGGAATTCAAATCCAAATTGCAGGACGTATCAATGGAAAAGAGATTGCACGTGTCGAATGGATCAGAGAAGGTAGGGTTCCTCTACAAACCATTCGAGCTAAAATTGATTATTGTTCCTATATAGTTCGAACTATCCATGGGGTATTAGGCATCAAAATTTGGATACTTATAGACGGTAAATAAGAAACCTTTCCCTATCTTTCTCTTTTCTACACCAATGAAACAAAATAAGCTCCTTCCTTCTTTATCTTTTTCTCTTCAATGAAGACCAAAATGGGTAATTCTCATTCTTAATTCTATAGGGTTGAATAAAAATTCGATTGACAATTTGATATAACTGCTATGCTTAGTGTGTGACTCGTTGGTTTTTAGGATTTTTTTAGGATTGGAGTGACAAAACCAACCCCTTACTTGAGTCTAAACTCATAACTATAGAACTTAATAACCAACTCATCACTTCGCATTATCTGGATCCAAAGAACCAGTCAAGATATGATATCTCCGTCATATGATTGTAGCAACTGATTCATTTTTTTTGCCTAAACAAAAGAATTTGATTCTAAGTTGAAAAGCAAAATAGAGAAATAGAGAATGAAGGATATGGATAAAGGAAGGGGTGAGAGAAAGAGATAAAAAGAATATCAATGATATAGAATTCCAATATAAATTATAAATGATATGTAAGGTCTATGAGTCATCTCAAAAAAGGCAATGTAATAAAGCATCAATACTGATTCACCTATCATGAAATGAATCGGCTCATCGAAAAAAAATCAAGAGCTTCGAGCCAATAAAGACTGAGAAGATTGACTCAAGAACAAATTCCATTCTAAGCTCCATTGTAAAATTAAGACCTAACCATTAAGTACGAAGCGATGGGAACGATGAAACCTGTGAATCAAAAAAAAAAAATTCTATTGAAAACGAATTCGAAGGATTCATGGATCGGGATGGCGAAATGAACCGGAGGCCCATTCATCTATTAAAGCCATGAGCTAACCCTACAAATGAAATAGCCATGAAAAGAGTCAATATTCGCCCGCGAAAACTGGATTTTCTTGAATTGAAAAATTTTGGTCAATCCACTAGGATAAGGAACAAAACAAAGTAAAGATTCATTCTAATAAACTAATAAATAAATAATATCAAAAAAAGAATACATATTTCTAAATAGAAATCCAAAAGTTTAGAAAGAGCTATTTGTTTAGAAATCTATACAAACAAGATATACAAATAACTAATAGATTTGATCTAGATTAGGTAAAATACACAGACACGATTTTTGGTATTACTCATTAAATACATGTATATCTTAATTCAAGATATATCTTCATTGAAATGAAATGAAAAATTTGTGAATTCTTTCTATTCTATTCGCGAGGAGCTGGATGAGAAGAAACTCTCACGTCCAGTTCTGTAGTAGAGATGGAATTCAGAACCAACCATCAACTATAACCCTAAAAGAAACAGATTCCGTAAACAACATAGAGGAAGAATGAAGGGAATATCTTATCGAGGCAATCATATTTGTTTCGGTAAATATGCTCTTCAGGCCCTTGAACCTGCTTGGATCACATCGAGACAAATAGAAGCAGGTCGAAGAGCAATGACACGAAATGCACGTCGTGGTGGAAAAATATGGGTACGTATATTTCCAGACAAACCGGTTACAGTAAGACCCGCAGAAACGCGTATGGGTTCGGGGAAAGGATCCCCCGAATATTGGGTAACTGTTGTTAAACCGGGCCGCATACTTTATGAAATCGGTGGAGTAACAGAAAATATAGCCAGAAAGGCTATTTCAATAGCAGCGTCCAAAATGCCTATACGGGCTCAATTCATTATTTCGGGATAAAAATAAAAATAGAGAGTAGACTCAAAGGAAAAATAGACTAAAAGGAGATAAGTGAATAGTTGTCTTGGAGATTCAAAAAAATATCAGGTGCGGGCTTCCTTTTTTTTTGGACAAAGAATATTTCTTTTTTTCTTCGCCCTTTGCCTTGAAAGAACAGATTCAAAAAAATGATATGATTCAACCTCAGACCCATTTGAATGTAGCAGATAATAGCGGAGCTCGAGAATTGATGTGTATTCGAATCATAGGAGCTAGCAATCGCCGATATGCTCATATTGGTGACGTCATTGTTGCTGTGATCAAAGAAGCCGTGCCAAATATGCCCCTAGAAAGATCAGAAGTAGTCAGAGCTGTAATTGTACGTACTTGTAAAGAACTCAAACGTGACAACGGTATGATAATACGATATGATGACAATGCTGCAGTTCTCATTGATCAAGAAGGAAATCCAAAAGGAACTCGAGTTTTTGGTGCGATTGCCGGGGAGTTGAGACAGTTCAATTTGACTAAAATTGTTTCATTAGCTCCCGAGGTATTATAAAAAGAGACCGCGGTTCTATTATTAGATATTTATTAGATATTAGAAAGAAAAAGATTACGAGATAGATTCAGATTCATTAGTAGATTGGGTCTCACGCATATACCTTTAATAATCCCTATTCATCAAAAAAAGTAAAAAAAAACAAGAAAAACATGTTCATTATATCAAAATATTGAGGCAAAAAATTAAATTCATCATGGGTAAGGATACTATTGCTGACATAATAACCTCTATACGAAATGCTGAGATGGATAGAAAAAGAGTGGTTCGAATAGCATCTACCAATATCACTGAAAATATTGTTAAAATACTTTTACGAGAGGGTTTTATCGAAAACGTGAGAAAACATCGAGAAAACAGCAAATCTTTTTTGGTTTTAACCCTACGCCATAGAAGGAATAGGAAAAACCCTTCTAGAAATTTTAGAAATAGACAGATTTTCAATTTAAAACGGATCAGTCGACCTGGTCTACGAATCTATTCTAACTATCAACGAATTCCTAGAATTTTAGGCGGGATGGGGATTGTCATTCTTTCTACTTCTCGAGGTATAATGACAGACCGGGAAGCTCGACTAGAAAGAATCGGCGGAGAAATTTTGTGTTATATATGGTAATCCTTCTAACTTCTAATATCCGAATTCACTTCGAGACTTCCTATTTTGGAAAAAAGGGAAGCAGGCTATCTAATCTTTTCCCTCCACTATTTTTTAATACTTCCCAGAGGTTTTAATGAAAGAAAAAAAATGTATTCATGAAGGTTTAATTACTGAATCACTTCCCAATGGTATGTTCCGAGTTCGTTTAGATAATGAAGATTTGATTCTAGGTTATATTTCAGGAAAAATCCGACGTAGTTTTATACGGATACTTCCAGGTGATAGAGTCAAAGTTGAAGTCAGTCGTTATGATTCAACCAGAGGGCGTATAATTTATCGACTTCGCAATAAGGATTCGAAAGATTAGGTCTTTTTTTTTTCAACTTTCACATTCCTTTCGTGGGAATACGATTTGCGATGAAAACTTTCAAGAAACTTATTTTCTTCCAAGAAGTAGATTCAGAGGTAAGGTAAGGAATGACAAATATGAAAATAAGAGCGTCTGTTCGTAAGATTTGTGAGAAATGTAGACTAATCCATAGGCGGGGACGAATTATAGTAATTTGTTCCAACCCAAGACATAAACAACGGCAGGGATAATCATATTCGTTAAAGTCACATATGTACAAATAAAACCAAGGTCTGTTTTGACATAAAATGGATATATCCATATATTTCTGACTCATATTTATGAGATGCTAAAATATGGCAAAAGCTATACCGAGAATTGGTTCACGTAGGAATGGACGTATTGGTTCACGTAAGAGTACACGTAGAATACCAAAAGGAGTTATTCATGTTCAAGCAAGTTTCCATAATACCATTGTGACTGTTACAGATGTACGGGGTCAAGTAGTTTCTTGGTCCTCTGCCGGTACTTGTGGATTCAGGGGTCGAAGAAGAGGGACACCGTTTGCGGCTCAAACCACAGTAGGAAACGCTATTCGTACAGTAGTGGATCAAGGTATGAAACGAGCCAACGTCATGATAAAGGGTCCCGGTCTTGGAAGAGATGCAGCATTACGAGCTATTCGGAGAAGCGGTATACGACTAACTTTCATACGTGATGTAACCCCTCTGCCACATAATGGCTGTAGACCTCCGAAAAAAAGACGTGTGTAGAAATAAAGATTGAAGAGATTTCAAGAGAAACAAGAGAAATAAACGATTGAATGATCTGATTAAATAATATGACTATGGTTCAAGAGAAAGTAAGAGTATCTACTCGAACACTAGAGTGGAAGTGCGTTGAATCAAGAGCAGACAGTAAGCGTCTTTATTATGGACGCTTTATTATGTCTCCACTTATGAAAGGGCAAGCTGACACAATAGGTATTGCGATGCGAAGAGCTTTGCTTGGAGAAATAGAAGGAACATGCATCACACGCGCAAAATCTGAGAAACTACCACACGAATATTCTACCATAGCAGGTATTCAAGAATCAGTCCATGAAATTTTAATGAATTTGAAAGAAGTTGTATTGAGAAGTCATCTATATGGAACTTGCGATGCGTCCATTTGTGTCAAGGGTCCCGGAGATATAACTGCTCAAGATATCATCTCACCGCCTTATGTAGAAATCATTGATAATACACAGCATATAGTTAGCCTGACGGAACCAATTGATTTGTGTATTGGATTAGAAATCGAGAGGAATCGCGGATATCTTATAAAACCACCAAATCATTTTCAAGATGGAAGTTATCCCATAGATGCTATATTCATGCCTGTTCGAAATGTGAATCATAGTATTCATTCTTATGGCAATGGAAATGAGAAAGAAGAGATGCTCTTTCTAGAAATATGGA